TTTTTTTAGTTTCCTGTACTATAATATACAATAGAATATGAAAAATAAATAATATTCTATAGAAAAAGAATATTAAATTAAAATAAATAATAAATATATAGAATCTATATACAATAAAAAAAAAATACTTAAAAAAAGGAGGATTTGAAATGCGAGATCTAAAAACATATCTTTCCGTGGCACCAGTAGTAAGTACTCTATGGTTCGGGGCTTTGGCGGGTCTCTTGATAGAGATCAATCGTTTTTTTCCAGATGCATTGATATTTCCCTTTTTTTCATTCTAGTTATTGACACGCGAAGGGTTGAAGAAAATTATAGATCCAATTAAATATATGTAATTAATCTCCTCTTCTTTATTTCTTCTTTTTTATAGAATTTTAATAGAAATAGAATAAGTTAAGAAAGATAAAGAATAAAGGTTAATTCGGCCTCATTGAAATTCGCAGTGAAACGCGGGATCTGGCCCCGTCTTCAATGGAATTGAATTATTAATTCAATTCCATTTATTTCTTAATAGAGTGAAACCGGAAATTGAAATGGAATGGCTAGGGTGGGGCAACAATATTATAAAAAATACTTCAAAAAACGAAATACTGTATGTATTGCAATTGAAACCAAATATAGTTCGAAATCATTGTATTATTTTTGTACTATATTAATATTGATTGGAACGAAATCTTTCATAATTTTATTTCTAATTTTTCATTTCTATTTTTTTTCGTTCTTTTTTTCTTAGATTCAAATCCGAAAATAGAAGAGTTAAGTGAATTAAAAACCCAAAGGAGGTTCATGGCCAAGGGTAAAGATATCCGAGTAACTGTTATTTTGGAGTGCACCGGTTGTGATCAAAAGAGTGTTAATAAGGAATCAACGGGTATTTCTAGATATATTACTCAAAAAAATCGACACAATACGCCTAGTCGATTGGAATTGATAAAATTCTGCCCCCGTTGTTGCAAACATATAATTCATGCAGAAATAAAGAAATAGAGCAAAAGAGCAAATGAATCGCTTGTGTGTTACCCTTCCAACCAAAGAACATAACATGTAAAATGATCTATATATATTCGATAATTTATAGTTGAATTATATACATACATCATTATATAACAACATATATTAAAAAAAAGAAATCCTTTCTTGTAATAAATGTGATTTTTGGAATAGGAATAAACAAATCATGGAAAAATCAAAGCGACTCTTTCTTAAATCCAAGCGATCTTTTCGTAGGCGTTTGCCCCCGATCCAATCGGGGGACCGAATTGAGTATAAAAACATGGGTTTAATTAGTCGATTTATTAGTGAACAAGGAAAAATATTATCCAGACGCGTAAATAGATTGACCTTAAAACAACAACGATTAATTACGATTGCTATAAAACAAGCTCGTATTTTATCTTCGTTACCTTTTCTTAATAATGAAAAACAATTTGAAAAAAGCGAGTCGACCGCTAGAACTACTACTGTTAAAAAAAAAAATCGAAATTAATAATTCGAAATAAAATTTGAATTTAGATTCAAATTAAACATGGATTAAAGTTTTGTTCGAAAACTACGACAATTCAATTTGGGTTGTTATGTTGTAAGAAAAAAGATAATCGCTGACAAAGAATAATTTATTTTATTAAGCGTGGTTGTTTATTTTGATAGCTTTATCATATGATAAAGCTATCAAAATAAACAAATTTCTATTCTATACCTTCCCGGCGTAAAGTCTCCGGGGATTTTTGGTTTTTATGATATCGTTGGCAATCATAAAAAGACAATTCTCTTTTAATATAGCTATTTGTGCAACTATTTTACGATTAAGAAGCAATTGCCTCGTGTATAGATTATATATTAAATTACTATAAATATAATATACTTCTGGATTCTGGCGAATTACTGCATTTATTCGACTAATCCATAAACCGCGAAAATCTCTTTTTTTCCTATCTCTATCCCGATGAGCCGAAACCAAAGCTTTAATTTTCTGTTGAGTAATAGTTCGAGTAAGTCTTGAATGAGCTCCGCGAAAGCTTGATGTAAATAAACGAATTTTTGTCCGCCGTTTCCGAGCTATATATCCTCGTTTAATTCTGGTCATTGAATAAATGAGACTTTGATGAATAACTATTGGATTTTTTTCTTTCAGTTATTCTTTTCTTCTTCCTAGTCTATTAATAACAAAAAAGGATTCTTCCAATGTATAAAAAAAAAAATTCCAATGGCTTTTGCTACTATAACCTCCCCAACCACGATTTTTTTCTTTTTTTTTTCTAAATATTGAACCTCAAAATAAGAAATTGTATTGATACTAGGTATCAAAAAACATAATAATAGTAAATGAAATAGGACATAGATAAAAAAATGGTGGGTTCCGTCGTTTCTATGATTTGTTTATAAACGGCTAGGTCCTCTCTATACACCAAAGCCTTTTTTGTTTTCATTTTATATTCATTTAATCCATGTTATTGTTAACTTGTACAGTTCACACTCTTTGGCTCTACCCATCCAATATCTAGTAAATAGGTTTTCACAACGAAATCTAGTTATACAGTAACGGTATTTAAGTATGAAAATTTGCTGGGTAGCTGACCCTCTTATTCCGTTTTTGCAAAATTCATTAATTAAGGACATAATTTCTCTTTAATTGAAATAGTTTTTTCTCCGCTTAATGGGTAACTTAACTATTTGTTACCAATGGTAAAGTTTTTCTCATCTTAAATTGAAAATTAAGGTTATAAGGTTATTGGGTTTGCACCAATCGAAACCATAAATTTGATACATGATAGAAGAATATATATATTATTAACATATATTTGTTTTTAAGTTAAGATAATGTGAATGGAAAAACTCCATTCACACTATCTTAATCGATCGCCAATACTGAAAAAATTCAATTGGTTTTTTCTTCGTATATGATCTGAACGAGTCGCACATACACCCTGGTACACGTTCCTCGGCGCTGAGGACATCCCCGAAGAGCTGGGGATTTTGTGACGTTTGGGATTGGCTGTCTTGTGTTTCTAATAAGTTGTTTCATAGTTGGCATAGTAAGTCGTATATATACATAATGAGCAGGTTTAGATCAATCCTAACCCGGTGATTCTGAATTACTTATATTCTATTAATAGATTAATTAATAGAGATATTATATTAGTAATAAGATTAAAAAATGAAATTTCAAATCCTGTATTTTTTAATCCTTGCCACTCATTTTTTATTCAACTGCTACAAGATCTACAATTCCGTGAGCTTGGGCTTCTGCTGCTGACATAAAAACATCCCTTTCCATGTCTTCGGAGATAATCCATAAAGGTTTGCTCGTTCTTTGTACATAAACTCTTGTGATAGTTTCACGCAATTTCAGTAGTTCTTCCGCTTCCAGGATAAATTCTCCCGTTTGTGCCTCATAAAAAGAACTAGCGGGTTGGTGGATCATTACCCTGATTATATAACTTAATAAGTGTTTCCCTTATCTTGATAAAGATTTTGATAAGGATTTCTCCTATATTGGGAAAGATTTTCTTTATTCCCCAAACAAAGGTAAAAGGGATAAATAAAAATAAGAAACAAAAACCGTACAAGCATTTTTTGCGTATTGATGCATACGGCTTTTCCACGTATGCAATTTCTTTTTTTTCTCTATCGATAGAGTCTTTTTTCTTCTATAATTTTTTTTTCTCCGTTTATAAATAAATTTATAAATTTATTTTTTCCTTCCATCAAAGAAAAAAGAAGTACAAAATCTACCGGGTCTTTTGGATCTAGATCCTTTAATAATAAACAATACAATAACCAACTTTCTTTTTTATTTTTGAATTGAATATATAGATATATATTTTAAAATACTATGATGGTTCCGTTGTTTTTTTATTTCATTTTGTTTGTTATTCAACAATCCGAAAGTTTCTTTTTTTTCGTATGTTATGTTTTCTTCTAATTAAAATAAAAATTGTTAAAAGCTTTCTGGTATGAAAAAAACAAAAAAGTCTGTGACACTAAAATTAAACTAGGTTACCCATAGATCAGATAAAATTCTAAATACCCTCTTTTTCATACTACTCTTTCTATATATAATCGAATGGTTTAAAAAACAAAAATTTGCATATGGAATTCGAAATACCATGCTATTATTACTTATTAAATGTTTTTATGGCGAAGGTATAGTCTTTATATAATATATATATTTTCTCAAATAAAAGAATCATTGGCGCCAAGCGTGAGGGAATGCTAGACGTTTGGTAATTTCTCCTCCTGCCAAAATAAAGGATCCCATTGAAGCGGCTAATCCCATACATACTGTTTGTACATCTGATTGTACAAATTGCATAGTATCATAAATAGCTATTCCGGGTATTACCCACCCCCCCGGAGAGTTTATAAACAGATACAAATCTTTATTATCGTCCTCGATACTGAGATATACCATAAGACCAATAAGTTGATTCGATATTTCACTATCAACCTCTTGACCTAAAAAAAGTAATCTTTCTCGATAAAGTCGATTGATTAGGATTCCATTTTTTTCCTTAAGAGCCGTACATGCACCTTTTGATGCATACAGTTCACCAAAAATCATATAAGCAAAAAGGAATCAATGTGTCTATTTTAAACCCCTTTATCTTTTCATAATGGACTTCTTCGAACTTTTAAAGAAAAAGAATAATAATATATTCAATTTATTGAACTAACTTCTCATTGATTGATGTATTGCTTTTATCGAGATCGAATTCCAATCACAATGAAATTTTCTTGTTTCTGAATGGACTTTTTCAATTCTTTTAGGTTTCTTTTCTACTCTGAGTAAAGATCTGCCCGATTTGGATTTGCAAATATAGGACAAATATTACAATACTATGTCTTTTTGTTATAACTTCTTTTTTTCTGAATTTCTTATTTAATGTTTTCTGTAAAATATATGATAGAAGTGGTGATCGTAGATATATTACCAATTGGTTTTTTTTCTAAACAGAGCCTGGGTACTTTATTTTATTGGTCCAACCAAGCCAACCATAAATTATTAAAAATTTCGAATAATAATCTGGATACCCCCTCTAAAAACCAAAAAATCGATAGAATTGTACTTCATTACACTTCACGCTCCAAATTTTTTATGAATCAATCATTCTCTTTTGGGGGTGAAAGAGAGGATATCTCGATCGGGGGAGAAAACGGGGAAATCCCATATGACCTACTATATCTGACAAGTCGCACTATATATCAACCCAAGATGCATCTTCTTCCCCAGGGCTTCGAAAGGGTACTTTTGGAACACCAATGGGCATAAAATGGAGAAATAATAAAGTCATATATCTCACTTTAGTGTGGAAACGTAAGAATTAGCTTATCATGTTAAAAATGATTTAATTTTATTATATTGTTTATAAAAAAAAGGAATACGAAATAAATGCAAGTTGTTACAAATGGGTCATTGGGGTGATAAACGAATATGTCTGCATTTACTTATTTAAATATTCATAGAGAAAATAGTCAACCCCTCTCGTCTCCCCACCATTGCGTATTGTTACTTATCGGGTATAGAATAAATCTGTTTCTTTTTATTTCTACGAATATGATTGTTCTAATATTACTAAAAAACTAGAACAAATTTTAATCCTTTTTTTCGAGATAATCTACTGAAAGGCTAGAGTACATAGTATAATTTTTTCTAGTGCAATAAAGTTACATAGTGTCTATTTTTTGTTGATATAAGGGGTATTTTCATGGGTTTACCTTGGTATCGTGTTCATACTGTTGTATTAAATGATCCGGGCCGTTTGCTTTCTGTTCATATAATGCACACAGCTCTGGTTGCTGGTTGGGCCGGTTCGATGGCTCTATATGAATTAGCAGTTTTTGATCCCTCTGACCCTGTTCTTGACCCAATGTGGAGACAGGGTATGTTCGTTATACCTTTCATGACTCGTTTAGGAATAACCAATTCGTGGGGCGGTTGGAATATCACAGGAGGGACTATAACGAATCCGGGTATTTGGAGTTACGAAGGTGTGGCCGGAGCACATATTGTGTTTTCGGGCTTGTGCTTTTTAGCGGCTATTTGGCATTGGGTTTATTGGGATCTAGAAATCTTTTGTGATGAACGTACTGGAAAACCGTCTTTAGATTTGCCTAAAATTTTTGGAATTCATTTATTTCTTGCAGGGGTGGCTTGTTTTGGTTTTGGCGCATTTCATGTAACAGGATTGTATGGTCCTGGAATATGGGTGTCTGATCCTTATGGACTAACTGGAAGGATACAATCCGTAAATCCCGCGTGGGGTGTGGAAGGTTTTGATCCTTTTGTTCCGGGGGGAATAGCTTCTCATCATATTGCAGCAGGAACGTTGGGCATATTAGCGGGTCTTTTCCATCTTAGTGTGCGTCCGCCCCAACGTCTATATAAAGGATTACGTATGGGAAATATTGAAACCGTCCTTTCCAGCAGTATTGCTGCTGTCTTTTTTGCAGCTTTTGTCGTTGCTGGAACTATGTGGTATGGTTCAGCAACAACCCCCATTGAATTATTTGGTCCTACTCGTTATCAATGGGATCAGGGATACTTCCAGCAAGAAATATATCGAAGAGTTGGGGCTGGACTAGCCGAAAATCAAAGTTTATCAGAAGCTTGGTCTAAAATTCCCGAAAAATTAGCTTTTTATGATTACATCGGCAATAATCCAGCAAAAGGGGGATTATTTAGAGCGGGTTCAATGGACAATGGAGATGGAATAGCCGTAGGTTGGTTAGGACATCCCATCTTTAGAGATAAAGAGGGGCGTGAACTTTTTGTACGTCGTATGCCTACTTTTTTTGAAACATTTCCTGTTGTTTTGGTAGACGGGGACGGAATTGTTAGAGCCGATGTTCCTTTTCGAAGGGCAGAATCGAAATATAGTGTCGAACAAGTAGGTGTAACTGTTGAGTTCTATGGTGGTGAACTTAATGGAATCCGTTATAGTGATCCCGCTACTGTGAAAAAATATGCTAGACGTGCTCAATTGGGTGAAATTTTTGAATTAGATCGTGCTACTTTGAAATCAGATGGTGTTTTTCGTAGCAGTCCAAGGGGTTGGTTTACTTTTGGACATGCTTCATTTGCTCTGCTATTCTTTTTCGGACACATTTGGCATGGTGCGAGAACTTTGTTTAGAGATGTTTTTGCTGGTATCGACCCAGATTTAGATGCTCAAGTAGAATTTGGAGCATTCCAAAAACTTGGAGATCCAACTACAAGAAGACAGGCAGTCTGATAGAACATTCTTTTGTTTTTTTCGACTTTTTTTTTGTTATGATTTTTAGAGAACTAGATAAATCTTAATTTGAATCATTGCATTTACTCTTGTTCTTTCTTTTTTTTTTATCTGGGAAATGAGCCCAAATAAACAGGTATGAAAGCTATAATTGTAAACCACGATCAAATCTATGGAAGCATTGGTTTATACATTCCTCTTAGTATCGACTTTAGGAATTATTTTTTTCGCTATCTTTTTTAGAGAACCCCCTAAAGTTCCAACGAAAAAGGTGAAATAATTTTTTATTATCTTAATTGAAGTAATGAGCCCCTCCAATATGGAAGGCTCATTACTTCAACTAGTCTCCATGTTCTTCGAATGGATCTCTTAGTTGTTGAGAGGGTTGCCCAAAAGCAGTATATAAGGCATACCCAGTAAAACTTACAAGTAAACCAGATATAGAGATGGCAATTAGGGTTGCTGTTTCCATTATTATAATTCTAAAGTTTCAAGACCACAATAGATCTATAGGATAAGATCCTTATATTTACAGCGGAATGATATACAAAGTCAACAGATCTCAATAAATAAAAAAGAGTATTTATGGCTACGCAAACCGTTGAGGATAATTCTAGATCTGGTCCAAGACGAACTGTTGTAGGTGATTTATTGAAACCATTAAATTCAGAATATGGTAAAGTAGCTCCGGGGTGGGGAACTACTCCCTTGATGGGTGTTGCAATGGCTCTATTTGCGATATTTCTATCGATTATTTTGGAGATTTATAATTCGTCCATTTTACTGGACGGAATTTCTATGAATTAGATTCACAAGAATCGAGTAATTAGCTTTTCAATCGAAAGGAAAGTTAAGCATTTAGGTTTCTTATTGTTTGTTAGCCTATTCCATTTTGATTTGGTAGTTTGATCGTGGAGTTTCTTTGTTTCTTTCTGTATTTCCGGAATATGAGTGTGTGACTTGTTTTAATTGATCCTATTGATAGTACAGAACATAAAATGGATCTGTCATCTTGATAGAGATGGTTTTATTCCGTCAGATATTTATTTATTCTAGTATCTGGAGCGCGGAATATAGAAAATAGATTCTAAAAATATTAGAACTATGATTCATACTAAATATTTAGACCTCGCAACCGGGCTTAAAAAACTTTTCAACGAGTTGTAAAAATAAATGGAATAATTTTCATCCTTTCAAACTTCCGAAGCTTACCTTTATCTTACTTTTATTTTGATCAAAGGACAAATGTTTCTTTGGATTTTTTCATTATATCTATTCATTGAATAAGTGATGATCTAACAGTTCTTACTCAGGGAATTTTTGGACTTCGATTAAAGGTTTTTTTTGAATCATCGTGGTTATAGTATGAATCTGATGTTTTTTTTTTTTTAATTGATTCATATGGTCCTAACAAGAGAATTCCTATCAATAATAAAAATTCAATAATAATAATAAAGAAGGCAGCAGTAAAATCACATTACATAGAAATAAAAAAATGAAGTAAATAATAGAATATTCAAGAGGCCTGAAAAGATCAAGATAAAGACGAGTGAGCCGACTTGAGATTTTGGCATTATAACCAAAAATAGTAGCTTTCGAATTTCGATTTTTTCTTATCGTCAGAGAAAATTAGAATCATAGGATTAAATAAAGAAGTTTCAAACTTTCTATTACACATATCTGTTTTCATTACAAACAGTATTTGGGTATTTTTGTTTGAGCCGTACGAGATGAAATTCTCATATACGGTTCTCAGGGGGGGGGTTCCTTTGGTTTACCTATCTCAATAAAGTCTATGATTGGTTCGAAGAACGTCTTGAGATTCAGGCGATTGCCGATGATATAACCAGTAAATACGTTCCTCCTCATGTGAATATATTTTATTGTTTAGGAGGAATTACACTTACTTGTTTTTTAGTTCAAGTAGCAACGGGATTTGCTATGACTTTTTATTATCGCCCGACCGTTACTGAAGCTTTTGCTTCTGTTCAATATATAATGACTGAGGCTAACTTTGGTTGGTTAATCCGATCAGTTCATCGATGGTCGGCAAGTATGATGGTCTTAATGATGATCCTACACGTATTTCGTGTGTATCTCACGGGTGGTTTTAAAAAACCTCGCGAATTAACTTGGGTTACCGGTGTAGTTTTGGCTGTATTGACCGCATCTTTTGGTGTAACTGGTTATTCCTTACCTTGGGACCAAATTGGTTATTGGGCAGTAAAAATTGTAACAGGCGTACCCGAAGCTATTCCTGTAATAGGATCGTCTTTGGTAGAGTTATTACGCGGAAGTTCTAGTGTGGGACAATCTACGTTAACTCGTTTTTATAGTTTGCATACTTTTGTATTACCTCTTCTTACTGCTGTATTTATGTTAATGCACTTTTCAATGATACGTAAGCAAGGCATTTCTGGTCCTTTATAGCGAATATAGATCATAGATATTTGTAATCACAATCATTTTTTATTTTGGGGAGGAATATATTTCATTGCTACAAATATGGATTATTTAAAAGAATAAGACATGTATTTGGATATTTCCCTTCAACTTAACAAAAATTGAATTTTTTTTTTTACATACACGAATAGTTGAAGGGAACTCTCCTAAGAAAAAATGGATTATGGGAGTGTGTGACTTGAACTATTGATTGGGCCACGCAGATATATTACTTTATCTTATCTGCCACATTTGAATTTACTATTAAATTTAATGTGTCTTTTTTCCAACCACCAAGCAAGAGGGTAGGCTGGTTTTACTTT